AGAGTCAAAATCGAAATAAGTAGGTATGATTCAACCAGGGGGCGTATAATTTATAGACTTCGCAACAAAGATTCGAACGATTAGATAGATGATTTTTGAAAACATTCCTTTTATGGGAGATACAATTCGAAGCTAAAAAATACAAGAGACTTATTTTCTTCCAAGAAATAGATTCCCAATTAAGGTAAGGAGTGAGAAATATGAAAATAAGGGCTTCTGTTCGTAAAATTTGTGAAAAATGTCGACTGATCCGTAGGCGCGGACGAATTATAGTGATTTGTTCCAATCCGAGACATAAACAGAGACAAGGATAATCTTTCTAAAGTTTCTCAAGGAAGGCCCATGTAAAAATAAAGGATCTGTTTTAACATGAAATGGATATCTCCATATCTTTCTATATATTTCTGATTCATATTTATGAGATGATAAAATATGGCAAAACCTATACCAAGAATTGGTTCGCGTAGGAATGGGCGTATTGGTTCACGTAAGAGTGGACGTAGAATACCAAAAGGAGTTATTCATGTTCAAGCGAGTTTCAACAATACCATTGTAACTGTTACAGATGTACGAGGTCGAGTGGTTTCTTGGGCCTCCGCCGGTACTTCTGGATTCAAAGGCACAAGAAGAGGGACACCCTATGCTGCTCAAGCCGCCGCTTTAAATGCTATTCGTACTGTAGTTGATCAGGGTATGCAACGAGCAGAAGTTATGATAAAAGGTCCCGGTCTCGGAAGAGACGCAGCATTACGGGCCATTCGTAGAAGTGGTATACTATTAAGTTTCGTACGTGATGTAACACCTATGCCACATAATGGATGTCGACCTCCTAAAAAAAGACGTGTGTAAAAATAAGAATTAAATGGATTTCAAGAGAAATAAATGATTCAATGATCTAATCAAATAATAATATTAGTATGGTTCGAGAGGAAATAGCAGGATCCACTCGAACACTACAGTGGAAATGTGTTGAATCAAGAGTAGACAGTAAGCGTCTTTATTATGGTCGTTTCATTCTGTCCCCACTCATGAAAGGGCAAGCCGATACCATAGGTATTGCCATGCGAAGGGCTTTACTTGGAGAAATAGAAGGAACATGTATCACACGTGCAAAATCTGAGAAGGTGCCGCATGAATATTCTACGATAGTAGGTATTGAGGAATCGGTACACGAAATTTTAATAAATTTGAAAGAAATTGTATTGAGAAGTAATCTGTATGGAGTTAGAGACGCATCCATTTGTGTCAGGGGTCCTAGATACGTAACCGCTCAAGATATCATCTCACCACCTTCCGTGGAAATAGTTGACGCAACACAGCATATAGCTAACCTGACGGAACCAATTGATTTGCGTATTGGATTACAAATCAAGAGAGATCGCGGATACCGTATGAACCCCACAAATAACTCTCAAGATGGAAGTTATCCTATAGATGCTGTATCCATGCCTGTCCGAAATGCGAATCATAGTATTCATTCTTATGGGAATGGAAATGAAAAACAAGAAATACTTTTTCTAGAAATATGGACGAATGGAAGTTTAACTCCTAAGGAAGCGCTTTATGAAGCTTCTCGTAATTTGATTGATTTATTTATTCCTTTTCTACACGCGGAGGAAGGGGGCATTCATTTCAAGGAAAATAAAAAAAGGTTTACTCTACCCCCTTTTACCTTTCAAAATGGGTTAACTAATCTAAAGAAAAACAAAAAAGGAATTCCATTGAAATGTATTTTTATTGACCAATCAGAACTATCCCCCAGGACCTATAATTGTCTCAAAAGGTCCAATATACATACATTATTGGACCTTTTGAGTAACAGTCAAGAGGATCTTATGAGAATTGAATATTTTCGCGCAGAAGATGTAAAACAGATATTGGACACTCTACAGAAGCATTTCGCAATCAATTTACCTAAGAATAAGTTTTTATTTTAAATCTATTAGAATTATTTCATATTTTTTTTTATAAATAAAGATTATAAAGAAAAAACTTGATTTTTGATCTTCGACACGCGATACATATTTTCGCGAAATAGATCATAATAAAATTCATGTATCTAGGGAGGATTCACTTTAGAAGCGACTATTCCCTAGATACCCACATCGTGATATTTCGCAGTTGAATCAATTTGAAAAAGACCTAAAGTTAGAGATTTATCAATAGGTAACGTTGCCCCAATACCTAACCAAAGAGCTACTGCGGTACCGATCAAAAAGACTGTTGTAGCTACTGGACGACGAAATGGATTTTGGAATTTATTAACATTCTCCAAAAAGGGTACTGTCAATAATCCTGTTGGTACTGAAACCATTAAAAGAACACCCAATAACTTATTGGGTACTGTGCGAAGTATTTGAAATACGGGAAAGAAGTACCATTCGGGTAATATTTCCAAAGGAGTTGCAAATGGATCCGCTGGTTCACCAATCATTGATGGTTCTAGAACTGCTAAGCCTACATTACATGCAATAGTACCTAGAATTACTACTGGAAAAAT